GAATTGATTCAGAGGATCGAATCAAAATTTTAAAATTATTATTTGATGCAATTAGAACTGTTCCCAACGATAAAATGATTAAAAAAAAATCTATTGGAATAAAAGAAATTAATAAAAAAGTTCCTCGATGGTCATACAAATTAATCAACGATTTTGAACAACAGGAGGGGGAAACCGAAGAAACTGTGGTAGAGGATCATCAGATTCGTTCAAGAAAATCCAAACGTGTAGTGATTTTTACTGATAACCAACAAAATACTGATGCTTATACTAATACCAAAGAAACTAATAATACTGATCAAACAGGCGAAGTTGCTTTGATACGTTATTCCCAACAATCGGATTTTCGTCGAGACATAATCAAAGGCTCCATGCGCGCTCAAAGACGTAAAACAGTTACTTGGAAACTCTTTGAAGCAAATGCGCATTCCCCTCTTTTTTTGGACCGAATAGACAAATCTTTTTTTTTTTTTTTTGATATTTCTGAACGGATGAAAAAAATTTTTAGAAATTGGATGTGGAAAAACACAGAATTCACAATTTCGAATTATACAGAGAAAAAGACAAAGGAAAGCGCGAAAAAAAAAGAGGAGGACAAAAAAGAAGAAGACAAAAGAAAGGAGAAAGTGCGTATACAAATAGCGGAAGCCTGGGATAGTATTTTACTTGCTCAAGTAATGAGAGGTTTTTTATTAGTAACCCAATCAATTCTTAGAAAATATATTATATTACCTTCATTGATAATAGCTAAAAATATCGTCCGTATACTATTATTTCAATTTCCGGAATGGTATGAGGACTTAAAGGATTGGAATAGAGAAATGCATGTTAAATGTACCTATAACGGCGTTCAATTATCAGAAAAAGAATTTCCAAAAAACTGGTTAACAGACGGCATTCAGATCAAGATCCTATTTCCTTTTCGTCTTAAACCTTGGCACAGATCTAAGTTACGAGCCCCTTATAACGATCCAATGAAAAAGCAAGGTCAAAAAAATGATTTTTGTTTTTTAACAATTTTTGGAATGGAAGCTGAACTACCTTTTGGTTCTCCCAGAAAAAAACTTTCATTTTTTGAACCGATTTTAAAAGAACTCAAAAAAAAAATTAAAAAATTGCAAAAGAAATGTTTTATAATTCTAGGAATTTTAAAAGAACAAACAAAATTGTTTCTAAATGTCTCAAAAAAACCAAAAAAATGGATCATTAAAAACATTCTGTTTATAAAAGAAATAATAAAAGAACTCTCAAAAATAAACCCAATTATATTATTTGGATTGAGAGAAATAGAAGTATATGAATTGAGTGAAATTAAAAAAGATTCAATAATCAGTAATCGGATGATTCAGGAATCGTCCATTCAAATTAGATCTCAGGATTGGACAAATTATTCATTAACAGAAAAAAAAATGCAAGATCTGACTGATAGAATAAACACCATCATAAATCAAATAGAAAAAATTACAAAAGACAAGAAAAAGGGATTTATAACTTCAAATAGAAATTTGAGTTCTAACAAAATAAGTTATGATGATAAAAGATTGGAATCACAAAAAAATATTTGGCAGATATTAAAAAGAAGAACTGCTCGATTAATCCGTAAATCCCATTATTTTATAATATTTTTCATTGAAAAGATATACATAGATATCTTTCTATCTATGATTAATATTCCTAGTATCAATACACAACTTTTTCTTGAATCAACAAAAAAAATTATTAATAAAAACATTAACAGTAATGAAGCAAATCAAGAAAGAATTAATAAAACAAATCAAAGTTTAATTAAATTTATTTCGATTATAAAAGAGTCACTTTCTAATACTAATATTAGTCTTAATTCAAAGACTTTTTTTGACTTATCTTACTTTTCACAAGCATATGTATTTTACAAATTATCACAAACCAAACTTATTAAGTTAGAGAAATTGAAATCCGTATTTCAATATAATGGAACCCCCCTTTTTCTTAAGAATGAAATAAAGGATTTTTTTGTTGTAAGACAAGAACTATTTCATTCCGAATTAAGACCTAAGAATCTTCGCAATTCTGGAATGAATCAATGGACAAATTGGTTAAGGAGTCATTATCAATATCAATGTGATGTATCTCAAATTAAATGGTCTAGAGTAGTACCACAAAAATGGCGAAATATATTGAACTGTATAGCTCAAAATAAAGATTTATATAAAGATTTGTGTGATTTATATGAAAAAGATGAATTAATTCACTACGAAAAAAAAACAAAAATTGAAACGGATTTATTATTGAATCAAAAGGATAATTTTAAAAAACAATATAGATATGATCTTTTAGCATATAAATCTATAAATTCTGAAACTAAGAAGTACTCTTCAATTTATGGATCACCATTACAAGTAAAAACGAACCAAGATATTTTTTATAATTACAACACACATAAACAAAAATCATTTAATATGGTAGAAATGGTAGAAGATGATATTCGAGATATGGATAAAAATACGGATAGAAAATTTTTTGATTGGAGAATTCTCGATTTTTGTCTTAAAACGAAGGTCGATATTGAGGCCTGGATCAATATTGATACTGACACTAACAGTAATAAATATACTAAGACTAGGGTTAATAAGTATCAAATAATTGATAAAATCAATAATAAGAGTCTTTTTTATCTCACACTTCAGCAAGATCAAAAAATCAACCTATCCAATCAAAAACCCCTTTTGGATTGGATGGGAATGAATGAAGAAATACTAAGTCGTCCCATATCAAATCTGGAACTTTGGTTCTTGCCAGAATTTGTGAGACTTTATAATACGTATAAAATGAAACCGTGGGTTATACCAATTAAATTACTACTTTTTAATTCTAATATAAAAAAAAATGCTAGTGAAAACAAAAGCATCACTGGAAATAAAAAAAGAGATCCTTTTATATCAATATCGTCGAATGAAAAAAAATCTCTTGAATTAGAAAACCGAAATCAAGGAGAAAAAGAATCCACGGGCCAAGCAGATCTTAAATCATCTCTTTCAAACCAAGAAAAAGATGTTGAAGAAGATTATACGGGATCGGACATGAAAAAACATAGAAATAAAAAGCAATACAAGATCAATACAAAAGCGGAGTTTGATTTCTTCCTAAAAAGGTATTTGTATTTTCAATTGAGATGGGATGATTCTTTAAATAAAAAAATAATCAATAACATCAACGTATATTGTCTCCTGCTTAGACTGATAAATCCAAGAGAAATTACTATATCCTCTATTCAAAGGGGCGAAATGAGTCTGGATATTTTGACGATTCAGAAAGATGTAACTCTTACAGAATTTATTAAAAGGGGATTTTTGATTATTGAACCAATTCGTCTAGCTATAAAAAATGATGGAAAATTTATTATGTATCAAACCCTCGGTATTTCATTAGTTCATAAAAGTAAACATCAAATAAATCAAAGATACCGAGAAAAAAAACATGTTGATAAGAATTCTGATGAAGTCATTACAAAACATCAAAAGATGACGGGAAATAGATATAAAAAAAATTATGATTTGTTTGTTCCTGAAAATATTTTATCGCCTAGACGTCGTAGAGAATTGCGAATTCTAATTTGTTTAAATTCTAAGAATAGACATAGAAAGGCATCTTTTTGTAATGGGAATGAGGTAAACAGTCAAGTTGTGGATAAAAGCAAAAAATATAAAAAAAAACTTATAAAATTAAAGCTATTTCTTTGGCCCAATTATCGATTAGAAGATTTAGCTTGTATGAATCGTTATTGGTTTAATACGAATAATGGCAGTTGTTTCAGTATGGTAAGGATACATATGTATCCGCGATTGAAAATTCATTAATAGTACATTTTTCCTATATTTCCCATACCATATCTGGTCTATGACGACAAAGAGATGCACGCATACATTGTCTTACATTCCATTCTGATACATGATACTAATTCAATGACATATCAATTAGATCTAGAATGAACAAAATTTTATTATTTTAGGTCTAAACTTTTATCTTTTGTGAGTGAAGAAACCAACCATACTTTTTTATCCCCTTTCAAATCCAATTTTAAAATGAAAATAGGATTGAGTAAGTTTTATTAAATTAAAAAAATTAGAAAACGAAATACAAATTTTTGTATATACCAAATAAAAATTAGGGGCATTATTATTACTGATCAATAAAGATATCTATCAATAAAAAATATCTTAAAATAAAAAGAGGGGGGGAGAGAAGATTTCAGTTTATGGTAAAAAATTCATTCATCTCAGTTATTTCACAAGAAGAAAAAGACGAAAACAGAGGATCTGTTGAATTTCAAATAGTTAGTTTCACCAATAGGATACGAAGACTTACTTCACATTTACAATTACACAAAAAAGACTATTTATCTCAGAGAGGTTTACGTAAAATTCTGGGAAAACGCCAACGATTACTGTCTTATTTGTCAAAGAAAAATAGAATATGTTATAAAGAATTAATTAATCGGTTGGATATTCGGGAGTCAAAAACTCGTTAATTTTATTTTTATAAAGGCATTTTGAATTATTTGATTTATTAGATCTTGAATTTTAATGAACTTTTTTTCGTTTTCAGCAATTCATGAAAGAATGAATCGAGGAAAAACCTATGAATATACCGGCTACAAGAAAAGACCTCATGATAGTCAATATGGGCCCCCACCACCCATCAATGCATGGTGTTCTTCGACTCATCATTACTCTAGATGGTGAAGATGTTATTGACTGTGAACCAATATTGGGTTATTTACACCGAGGAATGGAAAAAATTGCGGAAAATCGAACAATTATACAATATTTGCCTTATGTAACACGGTGGGATTATTTAGCTACTATGTTCACAGAAGCAATAACTGTAAACGGACCGGAACAGTTGGGAAATATTCAAGTACCTAAAAGAGCCAGCTATATCAGAATAATTATGTTGGAGTTGAGTCGTATAGCTTCTCATCTGTTATGGCTCGGTCCTTTTATGGCGGATATTGGTGCACAAACTCCCTTTTTCTATATTTTCAGAGAAAGAGAATTAGTATATGATCTATTCGAAGCTGCCACCGGTATGAGAATGATGCATAATTATTTTCGTATCGGAGGAGTAGCGGCCGATCTACCTCATGGCTGGATAGATAAATGTTTGGATTTCTGCGATTATTTTTTAACAAGAGTTGCTGAATATCAAAAACTTATTACACGAAATCCTATTTTTTTAGAACGAGTCGAGGGAGTAGGCATTATTGGTAGAGAGGAAGTAATAAATTGGGGTTTATCGGGACCAATGCTGCGAGCTTCCGGAATACAATGGGATCTTCGTAAAGTTGATCATTATGAATGTTACGACGAATTTGATTGGGAAGTACAGTGGCAAAAAGAAGGAGATTCATTGGCTCGTTATCTAGTCCGAATTGGTGAAATGATAGAATCCGTAAAAATTATTCAACAGGCCCTGGAAGGAATTCCAGGGGGACCCTATGAGAATTTAGAAATACGATACTTTGATAGAGAAAGGAATCCGGAATGGAATGATTTTGAATATCGATTTATTAGTAAAAAGCCGTCTCCTACATTTGAATTGCCGAAACAAGAACTTTATGTGAGAGTAGAAGCCCCAAAGGGAGAATTGGGAATTTTTCTCATAGGGGATCAGGGTGGTTTTCCTTGGAGATGGAAAATCCGCCCGCCGGGTTTTATCAATTTGCAAATTCTTCCGCGGTTAGTTAAAAGAATGAAATTGGCTGATATTATGACGATACTAGGTAGTATAGATATCATTATGGGAGAAGTTGATCGTTGAAATGATAATTGATACACCGGAAGTACAAGATATCGATTCTTTTTCTAGATTCGAATTTTTTAAAGAGGTTTATGGAATTCTATGGGTTCTTGTTCCTATTTTGACTCTTGTAGTGGGAATCACAATAGGCGTACTGGTAATTGTATGGTTAGAAAGAGAAATATCGGCAGGGATACAACAACGTATTGGACCTGAATACGCCGGCCCTTTGGGAGTTCTTCAAGCTCTAGCAGATGGGACAAAACTACTTTTCAAAGAAAATCTTTTTCCATCTAGGGGGGATACTCGTTTATTCAGTATCGGGCCATCCATAGCAGTCATATCAATTTTAGTAAGCTATTCAGTAGTTCCTTTTGGATATCACCTTGTTTTAGCGGATCTCAATATCGGTGTTTTTTTATGGATTGCCATTTCCAGTATTGCTCCAATTGGACTTCTTATGTCGGGATACGGGTCAAATAATAAATATTCCTTTTTAGGCGGTCTACGAGCTGCTGCTCAATCGATTAGTTATGAAATACCATTAACTTTATGTGTGTTATCAATATCTCTACGTGCGATTCGTTGATACATAGACATAAACTTTTCTCTATTCCTTCCTTTCAAGGAAAGGGTTGGAATGGATTGAGTAGATATCTTAATTTTTTTTTTATTCATTATTCGGGTTGATGAACTAAATCAAATAGTTATATGAGTGAAAGAAAACAGCTTATATATAAATTCGCAGTAAAAAGATTGATTCTCATTTTCTATGTATAAGAGTTAGAGAGTTAAGCGGAAATAAACAGAAGAGACCGTTTCCCCCAAGATTGGTTGATTAGTCATCCTGACTTGAAGCGGGTTCAAAAGATCAACCGTATTGAGTTTTCACTATCATTTTTATGTATTAGCATAACGGGGGATTGAGCAAAAACGAGTGGATGGTTAGAAACACGAACATATGTAAAGGATTAGTAATGGAGATTATGTAAATTCTCCAAAAGGACATTTTTACATAATATACAAACAAAGAATACTAATTGGGGCTTGAAGTTGGTAGAAATGATCAGGCAGTACTCCCCATGACACGATTCCAATCCAGAGTATACTCCTATCCACCGATTTAATAAATAACTATTCGAAACGAAATAATCCTTTACTTTATTTTGAAAGCCCTCTTTTTCTCAGAAATAGAAAGAAGAATAGGAACGAAAAAAAAAAAAAAGATATACTTTATTTATTCTTTGTTACTTTTATTCTTTCCCATATACATATTAATAGATATATAATTTGTGTCATAATTCATTAATTAATATAGAATTTTTTTTTCGTACGTGAAACCAACGGGTTATTAATATTTTTACAAGAAGTATTTTATTGAACAGTTAAGTTATTACTGAACAAAGAAGAATTGAAATTATTATTGAAATTATTAAATTAAAGAAAGGATGAGATCAATTCAGAAGTACTTTTTTTATTTAATTTTGAATTAAAATAATTATAACAGACAGAATTCAATTGGTCTAATTTGGGACCGGCCGATAGTTATCCATCCTACAAACATATCAAGATTCAAAAAAGAATACTGACGCGGTCCCTATATTTATTTCTGGCCTTCAAGGAGCCGTATGAGGTGAAAATCTCATGTACGGTTCTGTAATAGCGATGGTAACAGTGATGGTATCACCGACTATAATTATCTAACAGTTCAAGTACAATTGATATTGTTGAGGCGCAATCAAAATATGGTTTTTGGGGATGGAATTTGTGGCGTCAGCCTATAGGGTTTATCATTTTTATTATTTCTTCCCTAGCAGAATGTGAGAGATTACCTTTTGATTTACCAGAAGCAGAAGAAGAGTTAGTAGCAGGTTATCAAACCGAATACTCGGGTATAAAATTTGGGTTATTTTATGTTGCTTCCTATCTAAACCTATTGGTTTCTTCATTATTTGTAACAGTTCTTTACTTGGGAGGTTGGAATATATCTATTCCGGACATATATGTTTCTGAGCTTTTTGAAATAAATAAAACATGTGGAGTTTTTGGAGCGATAATTGGTATCTTTATTACATTAGCTAAAACTTATTTGTTCTTGTTCATTCCTATCACAACAAGATGGACTTTACCGAGGCTAAGAATGGACCAACTATTGAATCTTGGATGGAAATTTCTTTTACCTATTTCTCTCGGTAATCTATTATTAACAACTTCTTTCCAACTCTTTTCACTGTAAAGTAACATTCTATATTCACAACGTGTCTCAAACAAGAGAAATAAACAAACATAAAACTATTCATATATATATTAACGATATGTTCTCTATGGTAACTGGGTTCATGAATTATGGTCAACAAACAGTACGAGCTGCAAGGTACATTGGTCAAAGTTTCATGATTACTTTATCCCACGCAAATCGTTTACCCGTAACTATTCAATATCCTTATGAAAAATCAATCACCGCGGAGCGTTTCCGCGGTCGAATCCATTTTGAATTTGATAAATGTATTGCTTGTGAAGTATGCGTTCGTGTATGTCCTATAGATCTACCCGTTGTTGATTGGAAATTGGAAACCGATATTCGCAAGAAACGGCTGCTTAATTACAGTATTGATTTCGGAGTCTGTATATTTTGTGGTAATTGCGTTGAGTATTGTCCAACGAATTGTTTATCAATGACTGAAGAATATGAACTTTCTACTTATGATCGTCACGAATTGAATTATAATCAAATTGCTTTGGGTCGTTTACCAATGTCAGTAATTGACGATTATACAATTCGAACAATTTTGAATTCGCCTCAAATAAATAAGTAAATCTCTTATTAACGAATAATTTAGAATTACTTTACTAATAACTAATATAGAAGGAATTTAGGTTTCTTTCGTGTTGTTTGGTCAATAACTACAAATACCAACTATTGATTGGTTGGTAAGAAACGCGTCTTAATTTGGATTGAAAATCCATTAATTAATATATCCATAATTGTTTTAAAATATATCGTTTAGAATTAGAACGACTCTTTCAGATAAAGAATGAAATTAGTCCAATAATAGTACTCACATTTTTTCATATCCCTTAGTATTTATTTACTTAGGATTAAATTAGGAATTGCTCAAAAATCATAAAAAAAAAAATTTCTGGTCGGGTCTCAATAAGGTCATGAAAAACATTTCTATTTATTTATCTCTTATTTTACATATAATGGATTTGCCCGGACCAATACATGATTTTCTTTTAGTCTTTCTGGGATCGGTTCTTATACTAGGAGGTATGGGGGTGGTATTATTTACCAACCCCATTTATTCTGCCTTTTCGTTGGGACTGGTTCTTGTTTGTATATCCTTATTCTATATTCTATTAAACTCTTATTTTGTAGCTGCTGCACAACTCCTTATTTACGTGGGAGCTATAAATGTTTTAATCGTATTTGCTGTGATGTTCATGAATGGTTCAGAATATTACAAAGATTTGAATCTTTGGACCATTGGGGATGTGGTTACTTTGCCAGTTTGTACAAGTATTTTTGTTTTACTCATGATTATTATTACGGATACGTCATGGTACGGAATTATTTGGACTACAAGATCAAACCAGATTATAGAGCAAGATTTGATAAGTAATAGTCAACAAATTGGAATTCATTTATCAACAGATTTCTTTCTTCCATTTGAATTCGTTTCGATAATTCTTTTAGCCGCTTTGATAGGTGCAATTGCCGTGGCGCGACAGTAAAAAATTTATAGAATTAGCAATGCACATTAAACTCTGTTCGGTTTTATTACATTACATTTATTTCCCTTTAATTAAAGATTGTTTATGTCTAAAATAGAAATTATTCAATCTATTCTATTAACACTAGAAAATCTGCCTTTGTTCCGTACTTTTTTTTATTCTAGTCAATTGAATCTGTTGAATTGTTGTTCAGTTCATATTGAAATGAATCGAAATTGATAAGGAGTTGGTCAATGATGCTCGAACATGTACTTGTTTTGAGTGCCTACTTATTTTCTATCGGTATCTATGGATTGATCACGAGCCGGAATATGGTTAGAGCCCTTATGTGTCTTGAACTTATACTGAATGCGGTTAATATGAATTTCGTAACATTTTCTGATTTTTTTGATAGTCGCCAATTAAAAGGAAATATTTTCTCAATTTTTGTTATAGCTATTGCAGCCGCTGAAGCAGCTATTGGCCCGGCTATTGTTTCATCAATTTATCGTAACAGAAAATCAACTCGTATCAATCAATCGAATTTGTTGAATAAGTAGTATTAATCATATAAATTCTAATATTCATAAATTAGAATTACCATGACCATACATTACGTAATAATACATGTTTTCAAAAATGTAAGAAATTAAAGTATCTTGGCTCTATCGCATGAGTCAATCCAGAAGTAGATTGATTAGAAAAATTATGATAAATTATTGATTCATCTGGTGTCTAAATATATGATTCATTTACAAGTTTACTAGATCGAAACTTTCTGACATTCAAAAATTTATAGATCCAAATGTCACATTCAGTAAAGATTTATGATACGTGTATAGGGTGTACTCAATGCGTGCGCGCCTGCCCAACGGATGTATTAGAAATGATACCTTGGGACGGGTGTAAAGCTAAGCAAATTGCTTCTGCTCCAAGAACAGAGGACTGTGTCGGTTGTAAGAGATGTGAATCCGCCTGTCCGACAGATTTCTTGAGTGTTCGAGTTTATTTATGGCATGAAACAACTCGAAGTATGGGTCTGGCTTATTAATACGTTCCAGAAAACCCTACTTGAATACATTTGATTTTTTTACCTTTACCGACAAAAACCCGCGCTCAAAAACTATTTATTTTGAGCACGGGTTTTTCTGGTCCAAGTTTATCTTGTTTTTACCATGAATAATTTTCCTTGGTTAACGCTAGTTGTAGTTTTGCCAATATTCGCGGGTTCCTTAATTTTCTTTCTCCCTCATAGAGGAAATAAGATAATTCGTTGGTATACTATAGGTATATGCATAATAGAACTCCTTCTAACAACCTATGCATTCGGTTATCGTTTCCAATTGGATGATCCATTAATGCAACTGACAGAGGATTATAAATGGATCGATTTTTTTGATTTTTACTGGAGATTGGGAATAGATGGAATTTCTATAGGACCCATTTTACTGACAGGATTTATCACAACTTTAGCTACTTTAGCGGCTCGGCCGATTACTCGAGATTCCCGACTATTCCATTTTCTGATGTTAGCAATGTATAGCGGTCAAATAGGACCATTTTCTTCTCGAGACCTTTTACTTTTTTTCATCATGTGGGAGTTAGAATTAATTCCAGTTTATCTACTTCTATCCATGTGGGGGGGAAAGAAACGTTTGTATTCAGCTACAAAATTTATTTTGTACACTGCAGGAAGTTCCGTTTTTTTATTAATGGGAGTTTTGGGTATTGGTTTATATGGTTCCAATGAACCAACATTAAATTTTGAAACATCAGCTAATCAATCGTATCCTGTAGCACTGGAAATAATATTCTATATTGGATTTCTTATTGCTTTTGCTGTCAAATCACCGATCATACCCTTACATACATGGTTACCAGACACCCATGGAGAGGCACATTACAGTACTTGTATGCTTTTAGCCGGAATCTTATTAAAAATGGGAGCGTATGGATTGGTTCGGATCAATATGGAATTATTACCCCACGCCCATTCTATATTCTCTCCCTGGTTGATTATAGTAGGCACAATTCAAATAATCTATGCAGCTTCAACATCTCCCGGTCAGCGTAATTTAAAAAAAAGAATAGCCTACTCTTCTGTATCTCATATGGGTTTCATAATTATAGGAATTGGTTCTATAAGCGATACAGGACTCAACGGAGCCATTTTACAAATAATCTCTCACGGATTTATTGGCGCTGCGCTTTTTTTCTTGGCCGGAACGAGTTATGATAGAATACGTCTTGTTTATCTCGACGAAATGGGCGGAATGGCTATCGCAATTCCAAAAATATTCACGACTTTCAGTATCTTATCAATGGCTTCTCTTGCATTACCGGGCATGAGCGGTTTTGTTGCCGAATTGTTAGTTTTTTTTGGAATACTTACTAGTCAAAAATATCTTTTAATGACAAAAATATTAATTACTTTTGTAATGGCAATTGGAATGATATTAACTCCTATTTATTCATTATCTATGTTACGCCAGATGTTCTATGGATACAAGCTTTTTAATGCCCCAAACTCTTATTTTTTTGATTCTGGACCGCGAGAATTATTTGTTTCGATCTCTATCCTTTTACCTGTAATAGGTATTGGTGTTTATCCCGATTTCGTTTTATCATTATCAGTTGACAAGGTCGAAGCTATTATATCCAATTATTTTTTTCGATAGTTTTTGTGAGTAAACCAAAAAATGAAACTGAAATCCCATGATTTAAAAAATGGTTGATTGTACAATAAAAAAATGAGTCTTTTATATTCTTTTAAGTAAAATAAATAAATTGGAATTCTATTATAACTAGATATCTTTTGAATTTGTGAGAACCATTTGAATCAAGTAATGGAAATGATTCAAATGGTTCTTGATTGTTTACATGAAGTTTTCGTATATATACCTGTATGCCGTCCTATGTTTATATTCGTCAAGTCTTTTATTCAATTAGATGTTAATGTAAATGAACCATAACTATGCAACCCTATTCCTAATAGATTAACCCCAAAATAGCATATCCAAATTATAAGAAAGCCCATTGAGGCCACAATTGCAGAATTTACACTTTCAAAATTTTTATTTGTTCTAATATGTAAATAAATAGCGAATATGGTCCAAGTAATAAATGCCCAAGTCTCCTTTGGATCCCAATTCCAATATGATCCCCATGCTTCATTAGCCCATACTGCTCCCGAAAGAATACCTACGGTTAAAAGGATAAACCCTAGACTAATAATACGATAACTCCAACGATCCAATTGTTGAATCAATTGATACCTGTAATAATTTTGAGACGAAATAAAAGAAGTGTTTCGTAAGACATTGTTTCTTTCGTTCACATATTGAATCTCACTAAAGTAAACTGACTCATTTTCTAAATTATTGCTTTTCCTAAAAATCCTTATGAATTTTCGAAATGTAATGACTAGAAGAGCTAGTGATAATAATGATCCACACAAAAGAGCTGCATAGCTCAATACCATCATACTTACGTGCATCATTAACCAATGGGATTGGAGAGCGGGTACTAATATCGCGGATTGATGCATTTCAGTTAAAAGACCCGAAGTTGCAAAACCTTGAGTAAAAATAGCACTTGGCGCGGTTATTGCGCTAAAATGGTTTTTATGTTTTTTAAAATACGGAATAATATGAATAAAGGAAAAACTCCACGAAAGAAAAATTAATGATTCATATAAATCACTTAATGGTAAATGCCTCAAATACATCCAACGAGTAACTAATAATCCTGTTATGCAGAAAAAAGTAGCTATCATCCCCTTTTCTGACGAATCATCTAGTCCTACGATTTCATCGACTAATAAAATTATCAAATGAATTGTAATTACAATTGAAACGATCGAAAAGGATATATGAGTTAATATATGCTCTAAAGTTGAAAATATCATAAAAATTATTAAATTAATATTAATAAGGGCGTCCCTCAATTATAGGAATTGAAATCGGGAATTGAATTCATTATAGGACTTACTCTTTTAGAAGATGCCATGCCGCCACTCGGACTCGAACCGAGATGCTCTAGCACTGCTTCCTAAGAGCAGCGTGTCTACCGATTTCACCATAGCGGCTTATTCGAAATCATAATAACCTATTTTTATTCAATCGTCGAGCTTGAAGGAGTTAATTCAATCCAATATTTTTTTTTAGGAAACCATTCAAATTGATGAATAAAAACTTGTTTAAAAATTAGGGATTAAAACGTTTTCGTTAACGTTAATAATATTGATTTTTCTTATTATTATCTTTTTATTTAGTTATTTAGTATTTTAGGATGTCAATTTTATTTAACTGAACTAACAATGTATTTTTTCGTCGGCTATTACTTTATGCTCTCCTAAAACTAAAATGTAACAGTTGTAACTAGATAATTTTTACTTCAATCCCTGGATATAAGTAAAAAAAATGTTCTGCCTCGTTTGCATTTTTTAATGATTAATTTCTTTTATCATTTATTTTATTAATCTAAAATAAAAAATTAATTTTATCGATTAATAAAAAAATCGAATTTTTATATAACACAATTTCAGCGATACACTCAAAAGATTTATGTAAATATTTGCATAGTTAGGTTGCGTTAGGATTTTTTGTTGTGTAGAGAGTTTGCGTTAAGATTTAGCAAACCCATTAAGTTAGGTATTTGGGATGGTCGTATCAATCATATAAAAAAATTTCGTATAGAAATTGTACCGTACTTCAAAATATTTTCTAAATTTTTTAATAATTTTTTAATTAATATATATATATTATATCTTGATCGATCTTCCAATCGAAACATAGGATCTAAAATAGATCACTCAAAATTGGCGCATTCGTCATATAACTACCTAAAAATGTAAACTATAACTACCTAAAAATGTAAACGGGACTTTTATTAATTTAATTGGGTTTAAGGAATTTATATAGTGATAATAATTTCTAAAACCCCCAATAATGGTTTAAAAGATTATAAAAAACATTTTAAACTTAATCAATTAGTTTCAACGACCTCTTCTTTATAATATAAAATCAAAAATAATAATATAAAATCAAAAATATAACTAAAAAAAAATTAATATAACTAAAAAAAAATTCTTTTTATTATTGAGTAAGGGCGATGGGGAAAGTGATAATCCCCATCCGGAAAATGATAAAACATACTAAAATGAAAGGCGAAACCTTGCGCTTGCGTTTACCCTTTTTTCAAACAAAAAAGTACCATTAGAATTCAGTAGACAACAGAATTCTTATCTATATCAGAAACGAAAGAAAAATTTGGCTTCAAATTAAAGTAAAACAAATTCAATTTTATATTCGTTTAAATTAAAACATTATGAGACTAATTCTTTTTTATTTATTTTATTTTTAATGTATATTGTTTATATTGTAATTTATCTTATATATTCATATTTATTCTTTTACTATACTATTATGATGTTAATATTAATTCTAATTGATAAATATTATTTATCATTTTTATAACTTATAAATCTTATAAATAAACTATAAACAAAATTATATCACTTTATTAGTTATTAGAACGATTCAGATTATTTATTTGTTACACAAAAAAAACTTTTAGAACTCCCGGTAGAAAGAGATTTCGCTAACGAAAAAGCTTTCAATGCTGCCCTATATCCCTTCCTTTTCCAAATATTTTTACGAATACGTTTTTTTGAAATAGAGGTGCGCTTTTTTGGAACTGCCATTAAAAAGTTATAATAGGTTTTTCGGTTGGATGTGAAAGACATCTATTGTTCAAAATCAATTGTTCTTTACTATTCTCTATCTATTTTTTCTCGAAATTAGACTCCAAAAAAAAAAGGGGGGTAAAACTCCCATAAAATATTAATAAGAACGATAAGGTACACTATGCCAAATAGATTGAAGTTGATAAAAAAAAAAAAAAAAGAAAGATTGTCCGTTTCGTTTTCTTTCTATTTTCGTCGTGTTACATTTATACATGTAATAAAAAAATCTAAAAGTTTAATAACCCAACCCTTCTCCCGCTTAATTAAAAAATAAAAAACTTTAATAATTTTTTCTATTATATTAATTAATTTAATATTAATTTAATTGTTTTAATTTAATATTAATTTAATTGTTCAAGCTCGAAGAAAGAGTCCACAAAATTTTAATTATCAAATGAGAATTTTAATTATCAAATGAGACTAGTAGTTAATCTGTTAAAGGATACAAAATACATAATTTAAAGGCATTTTATTTGCCACCTTTTTTTTCCGTAAAATTAAAGTGTTGGATATCATAGCATTTCCTACAAATAGCTTTTATTGTAATGGAAGACAAACAATTAGTTACAAAACAAATTGGTTAATGATTCTAACTAACCGAATTACAATAAATAGTTTTAGTTATGGGCTTTATGATTCATATCAAATACTGTTTTTGGTATAATTATTTATCCTTGTTCTATAATTATTTATCCTTGTTCTATAGATATAAAAAAATTATTGTAATACGTAATAATTAAAATGAAAATTCTAATTTTCATTTTTTATCTTCATAAAATTTTATTTAAAAATTTGAATTTAATATTAACAATTCAGTATTAATAAAATTAGTATTTATTTTTCACTAGTGACTTATTTATATCATTTGAATTTATATCATTTGACCAATTATAACCTCTTGATTTTAAATATTTGAAGTAGTTTGGAAAGATTCAGAATAATTAAGGCTAGAAAATTCTATTTAAGTTTTATTTTATATATCTTAATTTTTTTTTATTAACCGACCACAAACGAAATAAGAACCGGTGACTCAGAAACAATTAATTAAGATAATTTTTTTTTTTTTTTTTTTTATGGAATATACATATCAATATTCATGGATTATACCTTTCATTCCACTTCCAGTTCCTATCTTAATTGGAACAGGACTTCTACTTTTTCCAACGGCAACAAAAAATCTTCGCCGTATGTGGGCTTTTCCTAGTGTTTTATTATTAAGTATAGTTATGGTTTTTTCAGCCCTTTTTTCTATTCAGCAAATAAATAATAATTCTGTCTATCAATATGTATGGTCTTGGACCATCAATAATGATTTTTCTTTAGAATTTGGCTGCTTGGTTGATCCACTTACTTCTATTATGTCGATATTAATCACTACTGTTGGAATTATGGTTCTTATTTATAGTGACAATTATATGTCTCATGATCAGGGATATTTGAGATTTTTTGCTTATATGAGTTTTTCCAATACTTCAATGTTGGGATTAGTTACTAGTTCTAATTTGATACAAATTTATATTTTTTGGGAATTAGTTGGAGTGTGTTCTTATCTATTAATAGGTTTTTGGTTCACACGACCCAGTGCCGCGAATGCTTGTCAAAAAGCGTTTGTAACTAATCGTGTCGGGGATTTTGGTTTATTATTAGGAATTTTGGGTTTTTATTGGATAACAGGTAGTTTCGAATTTCGGGATTTGTTTGAAATATTCAATAACTTGGTTTATAATAATGAAGTTAATTTTTTATTTGTTACTTTATGCGCCTCCCTATTATTTGCCGGCGCTGTTGCTAAATCCGCCCAATTTCCCCTTCATGTATGGTTACCTGATGCCATGGAAGGGCCTACCCCCATTTCGGCTCTTATACATGCCGCTACTATGGTAGCAGCAGGAATTTTTCTTGTAGCTCGGCTTCTTCCTCTTTTCATAGTTATACCTTACATTCTAAATCTAATAGCTTTGATAGGTATAATAACATTATTTTTAGGAGCCACTTTAGCTCTTGCTCAAAAAGATATTAAGAAAAGCTTAGCTTATTCTACAATGTCTCAATTGGGTTATATGATGTTAGCTCTAGGTATGGGGTCTTATCGAGCTGCTTTATTTCATTTGATTACTCATGCTTATTCGAAGGCATTGTTGTTCTTAGGATCTGGATCAATTATTCATGCGATGGAAGCTATTGTTGGATATTCTCCAGATAAAAGTCAGAATATGGTTCTTATGGGCGGTTTAAGAAAACATGTACCAATTACAAAAACTG